GAACTTAATTGTGTAAACCGAAAACTCAACATTGCTGTTACAAGAATTACAAACCCTTATGGACACCCTAATATTCTCGCAGAATTTATAGCCGGACAATTAAAGAATAGAGTTTCTTTTCGAAAAGCAATGAAAAAGGCTATTGAATTAACTGAACAGGCAGGTACAAAAGGAATTCAAGTACAAATTGCAGGGCGTATCGACGGAAAAGAAATTGCGCGTGTCGAATGGATCAGAGAGGGTAGGGTTCCTCTACAAACCATTCGAGCTAAAATTGATTATTGTTCCTATACAGTTGGAACTATCTATGGGGTATTAGGCATCAAAATTTGGATATTTGTAGACGAGGAAGAATAAACCTTTATTTGACTTGTCTTTACGTTCTATCGGCAATACAAAAAAAAGAAAAAAATGACAAACTCTTTCATTCTTTTTATGTTAAATAAAAACAAAAATGGGCAATTCTATAAGGTTGAATAAAAATTCAATTAATTTTTTGATATTGAGATAATTGCTATGCTTAGTGTGTGACTCGTTGGTTTTTTTAGGGTTAGGGTTCAAAAACACGGACCGGCCCATACATAGTATGAACTAATAACTATAGAACTAATAACCAACTCATCGCTTCATATTATCTAGATAGAAAGAACCGGTCACGATATGATATATTGGTTATATCATTGTAGCAACGGAAAGTTTTTTTGCATAATAAAAAAAAGAAAAACAAATTTGATTATAAGTTGTGAAGCAATAACAATAAAAATGCGGATAAATGGAAGGGTGAGAGAAAGAGAGAAAAAGAATATCAATGCTATATGATTCCAATATGTAAGGTCTATGAGTGATCTTATAAAGGATAGTGTAATAAAGCATCAATACTAATTTGATTGATCTATAATTAGATGAGTTTGTTCATAGAACAAAAAAATCAAGAGCCCCGAGTCAATAAAGACTGAGAAAATTGACTCAAGAACATATTTCATTTTCATTAGGAGCTCCATTGTAGAATTCAGGCCTAACCATTAATTGAGAAGCGATGGGAACGACGAAACCTGTGGATGCATAAGATTCTATTGAAAACGAATCCTAATGATTCACTGGGTAGGATGGCGGAACAAACCCGGGACCAATCCACTTTTATTCTGAAAGGTCATGTCATGGGATAGCCCTACAACTGAAATAGATATTGAAAGAGTAAACATTCGCCCGCGAAAGTTTTTATTTTATTAGATTTATAAATTTCGGTCAATCCGATATGATAATAAAAAAGACAAAATAAAATAAAGATTCGTTATAACAAAATGACATTATATTATCTATAACATTATCTCTAAATAATCTATAAAATAATTATCTATAACTATAAATAGAAAAATAGAATATATATTTAAGTTTAATTAATTATATAAACTATCAAAACAAGATATACAAATTTATAATAGATTAGATAAAATCTCAATGAATCCCACGATTCAGTATATTATTCATTAAATACATGTATATTATTTTATAATTGTTTCATTCGTGAGGAGCTGGATGAGAAGAAACTCTCATGTCCGGTTCTGTAGTAGAGATGGAATGAATTGATAAACAACCATCAACTATAACCCCAAAAGAACCAGATTCCGTAAACAACATAGAGGAAGAATGAAAGGAATATCTTATAGAGGTAATTGTATTTGCTTCGGTAGATATGCTCTTCAGGCACTTGAACCCGCGTGGATCACATCTAAACAAATAGAAGCAGGGCGGCGAGCAATGACACGAAATGTGCGCCGAGGTGGAAAAATATGGGTACGTATATTTCCAGACAAACCAGTTACAGTAAGACCCGCGGAAACGCGTATGGGTTCAGGGAAAGGATCTCCCGAATATTGGGTGGCTATCGTTAAACCGGGTAGAATACTTTATGAAATGGGCGGAGTAGCAGAAAATATAGCCAGAAAGGCTATTTCAATAGCGGCATCCAAAATGCCTATACGAACTCAATTCATTATTTCAGGATAGGAATGTAAAACCAAAGGAAAGAGGTCTTTGGAATAAAAAAAACAATTGTAGATTTCTTTTTTTTTATTTATTTTGGACAAACAATATTTCTTTTTTTTTACTTCGCCCCTTTGCATCAAAAGAGCAAATTAAAAAAAATGATATGATTCAACCTCAAACCCATTTAAATGTAGCGGATAACAGCGGGGCCCGAGAATTGATGTGTATTCGAATTATAGGAGCTAGTAATCGACGATATGCTCATATTGGTGACGTTATTGTTGCTGTAATCAAGGAAGCAATACCAAATACACCTTTAGAAAAATCTGAAGTGATCAGAGCTGTAATTGTACGTACTTGTAAAGAACTCAAACGTGACAACGGTATGATACTACGATATGATGACAATGCTGCGGTTGTTATTGATCAAGAGGGAAATCCAAAAGGAACTAGAATTTTTGGTGCGATCGCACGGGAATTGAGACAGTTAAATTTCACTAAAATAGTTTCATTA